AAATGCGTGAATATGGTGGACTAAAAAATCTGCGGTTCCTAATGGAATAGGTAGCAAAGCGACTTTGCCGCCTACAGCTACTAACTCGCCACCTCCCCACGTTAAGCTGGTACTTGTTGTTGCACCAGGAGCTGTTACGCCAGGTGCGTCAGCATGGATATTTTGTACCCATTGAGCCAAGATGGGTTGTAATTGTATGGCCGTATCCGAAAACATATCTTGGGGACGGCCTAAAGCACTCATGGTATCATTATGAATGTACAAGCCAAAACTGTGAAAACCTAGAAATATACATACCCAGTTAAGGTGCGATATGATTGCATCGCGGTGTCTAAGGACGCGATCTAATAGATCGTTGTACCGAGTAGTTGGATCATAGTCTCTTACCATAAAAATGGCTGCATGTGCAGCAGCACCAACTATTAGAAACCCGCCAATCCACATGTGGTGTGTGAACAAGGAAAGTTGTGTACCATAGTCAGTAGCTAGGTATGGATAGGGGGGCATAGAGTACATATGATGAGCTACAACAATAGTTGTAGAGCCTAACATAGCGAGGTTAAGAGATAATTGAGCATGCCATGACGTTGTTAGGATTTCATAGAGACCCTTATGGCCTTGTCCTGTAAATGGGCCCTTATGAGCCTCCAAAATATCTTTAAGTCCATGACCAATACCCCAGTTGGTCTTATACATATGACCCGCGATCAAGAAAAGAATAGCAATAGCTAAATGATGGTGCGCAATATCGCTCAACCATAGGCCTCCGGTTATTGGATCTAATCCTCCGCGAAAACTAAGAAATTCCGCGTATTTGGACCAATTCAAGGTGAAAAAAGGAGTTGCCCCTTCGGCAAAACTAGGATAAAGTTGAGCCAAAAGGTCACGATTCAAGATAAATTCATGAGGAAGTGGTATCTCCTTAGGATCAACCCCAGCGTCGAGAAATTGGTTAATCGGTAAAGATACATGAATTTGGTGTCCCGCCCAAGAAAGAGACCCAAGTCCTAATAACCCCGCTAAGTGGTGATTCAACATGGATTCTACATCTTGGAACCAGGCCAATTTGGGAGCGGCTTTGTGATAATGGAACCAACCTGCAAAAAGCATTAACGATGCAAAAATCAATGCACCGATTGCGGTACAATACAGTTGTAATTCACTAGTTATTCCAGATGCTCGCCAAATCTGAAAAAACCCGGAGGTTATTTGGATTCCTCGGAAACCCCCACCTACATCACCATTCAAAATTTCTTGCCCTACTATTGGCCAAACTACCTGAGCACTAGGTCCAATGTGAGTAGGATCGCTTAGCCATGCTTCATAATTGGAAAAACGGGCACCGTGGAAGTACATACCACTCAACCAAAGAAAGATAATGGAGAGTTGGCCAAAATGAGCACTAAAGATTTTTCGAGAGATCTCCTCCAAATCACCAGTATGACTATCGAAATCGTGAGCATCAGCATGTAGGTTCCAGATCCAAGTGGTAGTATCAGGGCCCTTAGCTAATGTTTTTGAGAAATGCCCGGGTCTGGCCCATTCCTCAAAAGATGTTTTTACAGGATCCCTATCCACAACAATTTTAACTTCTGATTCCGGTGAACGAATAATCATTAAGTCCTCCTCTTTCCGGACAAGACATACAAAGAGACCTGCCAACTGTCTTTTTAGTGAATCTTTGAAAGATCGATATTATGGTTAGCCTTTTTCTTTACTATCTACCGTCCTTCTATTTTTTTTTTTAGTTATTCACTGGAGCAATTATATATTGAAGTCAATCCGAGGCAAGTGTTCGGATCTATTATGACATAAGAATTAGGTGCCTAACGGACAACGGTTATCCGGGAAAATTATTTCCCGACGTAATAAATTTTTTTTTAAGAAGCTAGTGTATTTTTTTTGAGAGTATAAGTCCCTATCTACATCTACTTTCCTTGAGTGAGCATAATATAGATTTTTTATTCGATTCAAAATTCCAAGATAACTCATTAGAATTTTTAATAAGACCACCCTGATATATATTAGGTAGGAATATTTAGATTGACCCCTTTTATTTGCTTTATTCTCTTCTGTTCTAGAGCCCATCCCTATTGTTTATCCTTATGAAATTTGATATAAAATCGAAGGTAGAAGAAAGGGATATAATGAAATTATTGATTCGATTTTCCCCCCTAAATTATTTGATTAATGGATCAACAACCAAATCACCCTTTTTCTGAAAAAGTAGAGTGCCCTTATTCAAATTCAAAGCGCTTCGTAATCTTCAACCAGTTCTGTGCTTCAATATAATTTCCCGGAGTAAGCCCTATAGCTTGTTTCCAATACTCAGCAGCTTGATCAAACCAAGCTTCCGCAATTTCCGAATCACCCTGTAGAATGGCCTGTTCTCCTCGGTCGGAATAGGCATTTCCTTCCCCTAGAACCGTACTTGAGAGTTTCCTACCTCATACGGCTCAGAAATTCCTATCTTTATTTCCCCTATCTTAACTGAATTTGATTTCTCAAAAATCGATCCAATTTCTTCTTGGGTTAAACAGAAGAAGTTAATTACCTAAGTTTCAAACCCTAATTTTGATCAATAATCAGTTTGATCTTTTCTCCCACCTTCAGAAGAATGAAGCATAGATAAACCTATATCCTTCGTTCGAATTTTCTGAAAGGTAACTATCTCGGTTTCGTTTCTTTCATATATGAAATTTCTATAGAATCCTTGAAAAAGACTTTTTCCCATAAGGAAGAAAAAAGAACTTACTATCTTTGGGATCTGATACTACACCGCTGCTTAATCCCTTAGTGGATCGACTGTATTACATAAGCGGATTCCTAAATTGTGCCCCATATTATGGTATAATTAAGCAGTTTTTTTTAGTTGTATCGACCTAGTCGCTCACTAATTGATCTTTACGGTGCTTTCTCTATCAATTTGAGACTTTATCCATAGAGTAGTAGTATAGGCTCTACTTTATTCCTATTTATTCCTATTTGGATTCTCATGAAGTGTCCTTCCTTCCTACAGCTGATAGGGCAAAATCGTTGTTTTGACGATCCCTATGTAGAAAGCCCTTTTTCTAGTATTTACTAGAAAATTTCATCTTTTTTTTCTTCTTTCTATAGTGGAGATAGTCGCACGTAATGACAGATCACGGCCATATTATTAAAAGCTTGTGGTAAGAAGGGGTTTCGTTCTAGCGCCCGGAAATAATATTCCAAAGCCTTTGTATGCTCTCCATTGCTTGTGTGTATAAGGCCTATGTTATATAGTATATAACTTCGATCATAGGGATCAATTTCTAGTCGCGTAGCTTCATAATAATTCTGCAAAGCTTCCGCATAATTTCCTTCGGATTGAGCCAACATCCGTTACGGTCGTTCATTCTATTCAAAAAATCTCCGTTTCAAAACCGTACATGAGGTTTTCATCTCATACGGCTCCTCCCTTCTTTACATAGTACTAAGCGAAAAATCTATAGAATGAAAATCGAATTAGTCCCATCTCATTATGGACCGAAAGGGGCTGGTATTTTTCCAAGAAATCTCTAGCCAACCTTCCCTCAAGAGGTTTTTCTTAACACCAATGAATTCTATTAATGCTAGAGGAAAACGATAGCTCCAAGAATTTCTTTGTTCTCAACGCCTCCTATTTATAGGAATTAGCCACTTCAACGACCTTTGATGGTTATAAGGGTATCCAAAGTACAAACCTGATGGTTGTTTGTTATCCCAACCATTCTTCCCAACCCTGATACCGATCAGGAAAGGGCTAATTTCTAACAAAGTTTTTCTCTTGTTGATTCCTATTTCGAGGTGTAGTGCTTTTCTCCCCTATGCTGCCTATTGGTACTAGTAGAGTAGGATTGGCCTGTAATATGGAACCCATCCTGTAGGTCTAACCTTTCGCTCAATACTCAAATCTACAATTGAAGCATCTGAAGCCACATCAATCGAGGATACACGACAGAAGGAATTGTTAGTTCACCTCACCTTCCCCAAGCGTGGGTTTCCTTTACTAATTTTGTTCTCTCTATGTGAAACCCCTCTCTTTCTCGTAAGACTAAGATGTAGGTAGGGCTAAAAAAAACAAACAAAAAAAGACTCAAATCGCACCATCTCTATAATAAGTAAATGCCCGTTTTTCCCCTGAGGTTGTCGGAATTATTTGCAATAAAATATTGGCTACAATCGAGGAGGTCTTATCAATGAAATTTCCATTTATACGGGATCTAGGCATAATTCCCAATCCATTCTATATAGAATTCTTTTCATTCTATCACAAAATAACATAAAAACAAAACATTCGATTCGTATAAATCGATCCATACGCTCTAAATGGATAAGAGAGGTATGGATTTTCCGCTCAACTAAAATTGTCTCCTTTTCCTTCTGTTTGGACAAGAAGAGATATGAAATATTTGACTAAGATTGGATTTAATTCCACTTTCCTATTTCTCAACAACAACTTCTCTCATCAGCTATTTCGCGTTTTCAAAGTCATTAATTATCGCGTACCCCCTTTTTTTATTTAGATTGTACAGCATAACGTACCTTATGCAAATAGAATTAAGGGGTTCCTTTATTTTCTTATGGAATAAGAAGAATTGTTCCATTCTCTTTTTATTTAGGTTTTCCCCAAAGAAAAACTTTTTTTGGAGCGTAATTCCTAGTAAAAAAATCCTGGATCCTTCCACTTAGATGAAAAGGGATGAAAAGGAATTTTTCCAATAGAGCCATGGAATCCCCGAGTGGTTGTAGCTGTAATCTGTACTTCAGGAATACGAAAACTCGCTATTCACTCAGTTTTTTTCCATAATAAGATTATGTAGGAGAGATGGCCGAGCGGTTCAAGGCGTAGCATTGGAACTGCTATGTAGACTTTTGTTTACCGAGGGTTCGAATCCCTCTCTTTCCGTTTCTCTTAATTCATCAACGTTACCGATCACAATGTATCAAATCAAATAACAATTTATTGCAGCAATAATACCTTTATTTAATAGAAATTCTCTATAGCAAATTGCTGCGGTATGTAAAATACACAGAAAAAAGGATTCTAAGGTGAATCTATTTCTGCTAGGTGAATGGGAAAATACGAATTAAGAGCCTTAGGTCGATTTAGTTCGGGGAAAGAGGAAAAATTTTTATGAACCTTTCCTTTTTTCATTAAGTTCAAGTCTGACGAGAGTAATATTCTACAACTAACAACTCATTTATTTTGAGACCGACCCATTTCCTATCTAGGATTTTTTGTACTAGTCCCTTATATTGCAATGTGTCAACCGTCAAATGCTTTGGCAATTTGCCCTGATCGGATGAAGCAATAGAATTTTGAACGAGACGTTTTGATCTTTGGTTATCCTTCGTAGTAATAATATCTCGGGGTTTGCAACGAAAACTTGGTATATCAACTATACGACCATTAACTAAAATATGTCTATGGTTAACTAATTGCCGGGCCCCAGGAATGGTTGAAGCCATACCCAATCGAAAAACGATATTATCCAAACGCATTTCGAGTAATTGTAGTAAAACCTGACCTGTTGACCTTTTTGCTTTTCCGGCCATATGTACATATCTAAGTAATTGTCGTTCTGTCAGACCATAATGAAAACGCAATTTCTGTTTTTCTTCAAGACGAATACGATATTGCTCTTTTTTCCCAGAATGGAATTTCTTTTTCAGATTACTTCCGGATTTAGGTGTTTTTCTAGTGAGTCCTGGTAAAGCTCCCAGACGGCGTATTTTTTTTAAACGAGGTCCTCTATAACGGGACATGAAGACTCCTTTTTTATTTTATTGAAATTTCATTTTACACAATAAATTTCATTGTATTTACATTACAGAATACATCGAAATTAAAACTGAATTAAACTAAAGGATAAACAGAGTAAAATAGGATAAACAGAGTAAAATCCACTAAAGTACCACAGTACCACAAAAAACGTAATTTCATCAACATCTGGACTTTTTGTATATATATTATATATTTTAATGTTTTGTATCTAGCAAAATTGTAAGGTAGAACAACATAATAGACTCTGGATTCTCCATTTAATTCGGAGGAAAAGAGAGATTTTTGTTCATGGAACATCGACAGAGAAAAAAGCCGACTATCGGATTTGAACCGATGACCCTCGCATTACAAATGCGATGCTCTAACCTCTGAGCTAAGTGGGCTTACATAACAGAAATAGTGTAACAAATAGAAATATATATAGGAAATCTGTAAAATGTAAGATCTTAATTATTAATAATCTTAGTTATTAACTAGTTCCACATTGGAAGTTCTACTTAGAAAAAAAAAAGAATGAATATCAAGCGTTATAGTATGATTTAGAATACTATAAAAAAAAGGGGGGGGGGGGAGAAAAACTTTGGAATATATTGATTTCGATTGAATTGGAAATATATCAACGATAGAATCAATGTAATTCTGAATTGCAATAAGCGGGGTCTATCAAATAGAGATGAGCTGCTAGACTACGTCGAATAATGAATTCAATGATTCAAAAAAACTAAGAGATAAATGAAATTACACAAGGAATCCTAGTTTCAAAGAAAAGGAAAATGGGGATATGGCGAAATCGGTAGACGCTACGGACTTGATTGTATTGAGCCTTGGTATGGAAACCTGCTAAGTGGTAACTTCCAAATTCAGAGAAACCCTGGAATTAAAAATGGGCAATCCTGAGCCAAATCCCACTTTTGAAAAACAAGCGGTTCTCAAACTAGAACCCAAAGGAAAAGGATAGGTGCAGAGACTCAATGGAAGCTGTTCTAACGAATCGAGGTAATTACGTTGTGTTGGTAGCGAAACTCCCTCTAAATTAGAGAAAGAAGGGCTTTATACATCTAATACACACGTATGGATACTGGCATAGCAAACCAAAGGATTAATCACAGAATTCTATATCATAATATAGGTTCTTTATTTATTTTTGAAAATGAAATTCAGAATTATTATGAAATAGAAAATTCTGAATCCATTCTACTCGAACATTGAGTAATCAAATCCTTCAATTCATTGTTTTTGAGATCTTTTAAAAAGTGGATTAATCGGACGAGGATAAAGAGAGAGTCCCATTCTACATGTCAATACTGACAACAATGAAATTTCTAGTAAAAGGAAAATCCGTCGACTTTATAAGTTGTGAGGGTTCAAGTCCCTCTATCCCCAACAAACCCTCTTTTATTCCCCAACCATAGTATTTATCCTCTTTTTTCTTTTATCAATGGGTTTAAAAAATTCATTAGCTTTCTCATTCTACACTTTGACAAAGAAGTGCGAAGAGAACTCAATGGATCTTATGCTATTCATTAAATGGATTTCTTTTTTATTAAAGTATCGGCAAGGAATCTCGATTATTAATTGGATTTTTAAGTATTATTAAGTAAGCCATCCACAATGCATAGGATTCCCCCCCATTTCCAAATTTGGAATAGAATACTTTATGGATTTTTTGATCCCTTTAATTGACATAGGTGCAAATACTCCACTAGGATGAT